ATAAAATGAATTTTTTCAACTAATCATAAAAATATTGGAACTTTATATTTTTTATTTGGAATTTGATCAGGAATAATTGGATCATCACTAAGAATCCTAATTCGATTAGAGCTTAGACAAATTAATTCAATTATTAACAATAATCAATTATATAATGTTATTGTTACAATTCATGCTTTTATTATAATTTTTTTTATAACTATACCAATTGTTATTGGAGGTTTTGGAAATTGATTAATTCCTATAATAATAGGATGCCCTGATATATCTTTTCCACGACTAAATAATATTAGATTTTGAATTTTACCTCCTTCATTAATAATATTAATTTCAAGTTTTATAATTAATAATGGAACAGGAACAGGATGAACAATTTATCCACCTTTTTCAAATAATATTGCTCATAATAATATTTCAGTTGATTTAACTATTTTTTCTTTACATTTAGCAGGAATTTCATCAATTTTAGGAGCAATTAATTTTATTTGTACTGTTTTAAATATAATACCCAATAATATAAAACTTAGCCAAATCCCATTATTTCCATGATCAATCTTAATTACAGCAACTCTTCTAATCCTATCATTACCTGTACTAGCAGGTGCTATTACAATATTATTAACTGATCGGAATTTAAATACATCATTCTTTGACCCATCAGGAGGAGGAGATCCAATTTTATATCAACATTTATTTTGATTTTTTGGACACCCAGAAGTATATATTTTAATTTTACCAGGATTTGGATTAATTTCCCATATTATTAGACAAGAAAGTAATAAAAATGAAACTTTTGGGAACATTGGAATAATTTATGCTATATTAACAATTGGATTATTAGGATTCATTGTATGGGCTCATCATATATTTACAATTGGAATAGACGTAGATACACGAGCTTATTTTACTTCAGCTACTATAATTATTGCAATTCCTACTGGAATTAAAATTTTTAGATGATTAGCTACAATTTATGGATCAAAAATTAATTTTTCACCTTCAACAATTTGATCATTAGGATTTATTTTTTTATTTACAATTGGAGGATTAACTGGAGTAATCCTAGCAAATTCATCAATTGATATTATTCTACATGATACTTATTATGTAGTAGCTCATTTTCACTATGTTTTATCTATAGGAATTGTATTTGCTATTATTGGAAGATTTATTCACTGATTTCCAATATTTAGCGGATTTTCACTTAATAATTTTATTTTAAAAATTCAATTTATCCTAATATTTTTAGGAGTTAATTTAACTTTTTTTCCTCAACATTTTTTAGGTTTAAATGGAATACCACGACGATATGTCGATTACCCAAATAATTTTTTAATATGAAATATAATCTCATCAATTGGTTCTATAATTTCAACTTTTAGAATTATTATTTTAATTTATTCAATTTGAAATTCTTTTTTTTTAAAAAAAATAAATATTTTTAAAATAAACTTAAATAATTCAATTGAATGAATTCATAATACACCACCTTTAGAACATTCATATTCAGAATTACCATTAATTATTAATTCTAATATGACAGAAAATATGTGATGAACTTAAAATTCATTTATAAAGAATAATCTTTTTTTAGAAATCATATCTTGAATAAAAATAAATTTCCAAAATAGAAATTCACCACTTATAGAACAATTAATTTTTTTTCATGATCATACAATTTTTATTATTATAATAATTATAATTATAATCTCTTATCTAATAATTTTTTTAATAAAAAATAAATTTATTAATATTAAAATTTCAGAAAATCAATTAATTGAATTAATTTGGACTTCAATACCACCAATTATTTTAATTTTTATTGCATTACCTTCCTTACATTTATTATATTTAATAGATGAAATTAAATCCCCAATCTTAACAATTAAAATCTTTGGACATCAATGATTCTGATCTTATGAATATTCAGATTTTTCAAAAATTGAATTTGACTCCTATATAACAAATAATAACAATAAAGAAACTTTCCGATTAATTGAAGTAGATAATAAAACAATTTTACCATTTAAATCTAATATTCGATTATTAATTTCTTCAGACGATGTAATTCATTCCTGAACAATCCCAAGATTAGCTATTAAAATAGATGCTATTCCAGGACGAATAAATCAAATTAATTTATTTATAAATCGACCTGGTCAATTTTTTGGACAATGCTCAGAAATTTGCGGAATTAATCATAGATTTATACCTATTCAAATTGAATCAATTAATATAAATAAATTTATTTATTGAATTAAAACTTTTTAACATTAGATGACTGAAAAGCAAAGTAATGATCTCTTAAATCAATTTATAGTAAATTAGCAATTACTTCTAATGAAAAAAATAAGAGATTAGTTAAAAAATAACATTAATTTGTCAAATTAAAATTATAAACTTATTATTATATCACTTAATTTTTTAATTCCACAAATAGCCCCAATAAATTGATTAATTTTATTTTTATATTTTTTTACAACATTTTTTATAATTATAAGAATTTTATATTTTATTTTTATTAAAAAATTTAAAATAAAAATTTTAAAACTAAAATATATTAAAAATTATAATAAATTTATTTAATATTTTTGACCCCTCAACTATAATTTTTAAAATAGAATTTAATTGAATAAGAACAATTTTAATAATTATTTTTTTACCAAATATAATATGAATTATACCAAATCGAATTAATTGATTAATTTTAAATATCAATAAAATATTAAATAATGAAATAATAATATTATATAAATCTAGAAAAATTAAAAATCCTTCCTTTTTATTTATTTCATTATTTTTATTTATTTTTTTAAATAATTTTTTAAGTTTATTTCCTTATATTTTTTCATCTTCAAGACATATAATTTTTTCAATATCAATAGCATTACCATTTTGATTATTTTTTATTATTATATCAATATATAAAAATACAAAAAATATAATTATTCATTTAATTCCTTTAAATACACCAATTATATTAGCCCCTTTAATAACAATTATTGAAACAATAAGAATTTTTATTCGACCTTTATCATTATCAATTCGATTAACAGCAAATTTAGTAGCAGGGCATTTATTAATAACTTTATTAAATTTTAATTCAATAATATTAATTATTATTTTTTTTCAAATATTTTTAATTATATTTGAATTTTGTGTAGCAACAATTCAAAGATATGTTTTTTCAATTCTTTCTTCTTTATATTCTAGTGAATAAATGATAAAAATAAACCAACCCTATTTTATTTTAAATTTAAGTCCTTGACCAATTTTAATATCAATAAATTTATTTAATATAATAATTTCAAATATTATAATAATAAATTATAAAATAAATTCTATTATATTAATAAATATCTTTATAATTATTTTAATTTCTATTTTATGATGACGAGATATTATTCGAGAAAGAACATTTATAGGAAATCATAATTTTTTTATTATAAACTTAATTAAATTTAGTATAATTATATTTATTATTTCTGAAATATTCTTATTTATTTCATTTTTTTGAAATTTTTTACATAATTCACTATCTCCATCTATTGAATTAGGATTAAATTGACCTCCTAAAAACATTGAATTTTTTAATCCATTATTAATCCCTTTATTAAATACAATTATTCTTTTAACATCAAGATTTACAATTACATTAAGACATTTTTATTTACTTAATAATAATAGAAAAAAATCAATAAATTTTTTATTATTAACAATAACTTTAAGTATATATTTTTTAATACTTCAAGCTTTAGAATATAATCAAGCAACTTTTACTTTTTCAGACTCAATTTTTGGATCCTCCTTTTATATAGCAACAGGATTTCATGGATTACATATAATAATTGGAACTTTATTTTTAATAATTAACTTAATACGAATATTAAAATTACATTTTTCATTTATCCACCATATTAGATTTGAATTAAGAGCTTGATATTGACATTTTATTGATATTATTTGATTATTTTTATATATAACTTTCTACTGATGAAATAATTAAATTTTATTAATATATTTAGTATATTTGATTTCCAATCAAAAAGTTTAATTTTAAATAAAATAATAATAATCAATATAACAATAATTTTATTAATAATAATTATTATAATAATATTAATATTAATTATAATATTAATTAATATAAAAATAAAATTTAATTTTAATAAATCAGCTCCATTTGAATGTGGATTTGACCCATTTAATAAATCACGAATCCCATTTTCATTAAATTTTTATTTAATTGCAATTATTTTCCTAATTTTCGATATTGAAATCTCAATTATTTTACCCATAATTTTAAATTTTAAAATTAGAAATATAATATATTTTAATATAATATTTATTTTTTTTTTTATATTTATAATTTTAACCATTTTTTATGAATGAAAATTTGGATCATTAAATTGAAAAATATAAAAGGATAATAGTTAAAAATTATAACATTTAATTTGCTTTTAAAAATTATTTATAAATTTATCTTAAATAAGAAGTAATAAAATTACATATTAATTTCGACTTAATAATAGATAAATATACTTATCCTTATTTTTAATTGAAACCAAAATAGAGGTTTATTACTGTTAATAATAATATTGAAAATTTAAATTTCCAATTAAAAAGATTTTTAAAAAAAGAAGCTGCTAACTATCTTTTAAAGCATTAAATTGTTTAATCTTTAAATTATTATTTATTAGTTTAAAAAAAAACCTTATATTTTCCAATATAAATAAAAAATTAATTTAAATTAATTATAAATAATTTTATTTAAAAATTAATAAAATTACCCTTATATTTTCAATATAATGGCTCTAAAATTTTAAGCTATTTAAATTTAATAATTAAATAAAAAAATAATAAAAATCCAAATAAAAAAAAATAAAATATAACCTTTCCAATAATTTAAAATAATTTTTTGATAAAAAAAAAATATTTTTTTTAAAAAAAAAAATATATCCCTATTAAATTTATATTCTACTCAACCAATTTCAATTATTTTTATTACAGGAGATATAGAATAAAGAAAATTATTTAAAAAAAAATTTACTTTTAAATATAATATATTTCATATAGAACTAAAAAAAAAAATATTAATTAAATTTAAAAAATTTTTTATAGAAAAAAGAAAATTATTTAATTCAAAAAAAAATCAAATTCTAAAAAATAAAATTAAAAAGTCCAAAATTTTAAATTTAAATTCTAATAAAATTAAATCAAATTTAATAAACAAAATTCATATAAAAAAAGAACCAAAAAATAATATCAATAAACTAATTAAAATTATTCTTAAAATTAAAATATTTCTTTCAAATTTAATTATCATTAAATAATTAAATATAGAAAAATTTATTAATATTAAATAATAAATTACACGAATAGAATAAAAAAAAGTTAAAAAAAAAGAAATTAAAAATAAAAAATAAAAAATAAAATTTAAATCAAATATTAAAAAATATTCAAAAATTAAATCTTTTGAATAAAATCTACAAAAAAAAGGAAATCCACATAAAGATATCAAAGTTAATATAAAAATAAAGCTACAAAAAGGCAAATAATTAATTAAACCCCCTATTTTACGAATATCTTGATTATTATTTATATTTAAAATTAAAATTCCAGCTCTTAAAAATATTATAGATTTAAATAATGCATGTATTAATAAATAAAAAAAACATATTTCAATTTTACCTAAACATAAAATTATAAATATAAATCTTATTTGACTTAATGTAGAAAAAGCAATAATTTTTTTTAAATCAAATTCATAAATAGCATTTAAACCAGATATTAATATAGTTAAACAAGAAATAATTAATAAATAATTAAATAAATAAAAATTTATAAAAATTTCATTAAAACGAATTATTAAATAAATACCAGCAGTAACTAAGGGAGAAGAGTGAACTAGAGAAGAAACGGGAGGGGGAGCTGCTATAGCTAAAGGTAATCAAGAAGAAAAAGGAATTTGAGCACTTTTAGTTAAACTTGCTAATATAATCAAAAATCCAATATTAAATAAATAATTAAAATTTAAATAATAATTTAAATAAATAAAATTTCAAGAACCAAAATTTAATATTCAAATTAAAGATAAAATAATAAATAAATCACCTATACGATTTAAGATAACAGTAACAAAACCTGAACTATAAGATTTTTTATTTTGATAAAATAAAACTAAACAAAAAGAAATTATTCCTAATCCATCTCAACCTATTAAAATTCTAATTATATTAGGACTAATAGCTATTAAAAATATAAATAAAATAAATAAATTCATTAATAATAAAAATCGATTTTTATTCAAATCATAATTTATATATTCTATACTATATAATATAATTATAGAAGAAATTAAAAAAATAAAAGACAATAATAACATTGATATTCAATCAATTAATATAACATAAACAACTAAACAAGAATTAAAATAAAAAAATATATATTCATTAAATAATAATTTATTAAAATAGAGTAATCACAAACCATAAATAAATAATAAAATTATTTAAATATAAATAATTATAATCTTTAATCCCACAAATTAAAATTTTGTTTGAACTATTTAAATAACAAAATAGTTCTAATATCATAAAAAATAAATTTGAAGGTAATCAATGTAAAAATAATAATAGATATTCTCTCAAATTAATATGTGATAAATAATTTATACTAAATAATAATTTACCATATTGAGTATAAATATATAAATATAAACTATATAAAAATATTAAAATTATCAACATAAAATATAATAAATACAAATAATCTAATCAAATTATTAATCTCATTAATAAAAATAATTCCCCAAATAAATTTAAAGAAGGAGGAAAAGATATATTTGAAGAACATAATATAAACCATCAAAAAGATAAAAAAGGATAAATATTAATTAAACCTTTATTTAAAAAAATTCTACGACTTTTAAATCGTATATAACAAATATTTCTTAAACAAAACAAACCAGAAGAACATAACCCATGACCAACTATTAAAATTAAAGAACCAAAATAACCCCATCTATTTAAAGTTAACAATCCAATAATTACTAAACCTATATGAACAACAGAAGAGTAAGCAATTAAAATTTTTAAATCTCTTTGAAAAAAACAAACTAAACTTAAAATAAATATACCAATTAAGCATAATGAAATCAAATAAAAATTATATTTTAAATTAATTTTAAAAATTATGTTTAAAACATGAAATAATCCAAATCCTCCTAACTTTAATATAATACCAGCTAAAATTATAGAACCAGAGATAGGTGCTTCAACATGAGCTTTTGGTAATCAAATATGAAATAAAAATAAAGGTATTTTAACTAAAAAAATCATTATTAAAAAAAAATAATTAAATAAATTTAAATCACTCAAATAATTATAATAATATATAAATATAAAATTATAATTATTCAAATCAATCAAAATAGAAAAAAAAGGTAAAGAAAAAAAAATTATATAAATAAATAAATAAAATCCTGCCTTAAAACGTTCAAACTGATATCCCCACCCATAAATCAAAATAATAATAGGAATTAAATTTATTTCATAAAAAATATAAAAAATTATTAAATTATTAGTAAAAAAACAAAAAAAGAAAATAAAAACAAAAATAAATATTAAAAAATTAAAATATATAAAATAATTAAATTTTAAATTAATTCTAGAAATATAGACTAAACCTAAAATTCATAAACTTAATATAAATATTAAATAACTAAATATATCTATACCAAATAAATATCTAATATTTAAAAAATAATTAAACATTGGAATCTTAAAATATATAAAAAAAAAAAAAAAAAAAAAAAAATTCGGAATATAACACACTATTTTATTTTTAAAACTTAAAGAACTCTTTTTAAAAAAAATTAATATTAAATTTAACATTGTAAAACTATTAAAGATTTTAAATAATCATTACCATATAAACGAACTATTATAATTAAAATTGTTAACCCTAAAACTCTTTCACTAATACAAAAAACAAAAAAAATTAATAATAAAATATATTGTTTAATAAATATTATAAAATTAAATAAAAATAATACAGATAAAATTAATAATAAATATTCTAAACCCAATAATATTATTAATAAATGATTAAAATTAATAATATAAAAGTAAATACCAAAAAATAATATTAATATTAAAACTAAAATAAATAAATTTATATTTTAATAGTTTAAAAAAACATTGATATTGTAAATCAAAGTTATATTAAATTAATATTTAAAATATCAGTATAAATATATATATACATAATATCATTAATCTCCAAAATTAATATTTTAATTTAAAATATATACTGAATCTTAAAAATAATTATTTTATCTAATTTATTAATCTCTATAATTTTAACAACAATAAAATCTCCGCTAAGATCAAATTTTTTAATTTTATTACAATCAATTAATTTAACAATTATAATAAATATTATTAATAAAACTTCATGAATTTCATTTATTCTTTTTATTTTATACATTAGAGGATTAATAATTATTTTTCTTTATATTTCAAGAATTGCTTTTAATGAATTTAATATTAATAAAAACTTTAAAAAATTAATATTAAAATTAATCATAATAATAATTTTATATTCTACATTTAATAAATTTATTATAATAGAAAATATAAAATATGAAAATATATTTATATTTGAAGATAATTTTTTCTTTATTAATATATTTTTAATACCAAATAATTTAATAATTTATTTTATATTAATAATTCTTTTTTTTATATTAATTTTAATTATTTGACTATTAAAAAATAATAAAGGACCAATTCGACAAAAAATCAATTAATGAAAAAAAGAATTATAAAATCTTTATATCCAATAATTAATCTACCAACTCCATCCAATATTAGCTTTATATGAAACTTTGGATCATTATTAATAATTTGTTTAATTAATCAAATTTTAACAGGATTATTTTTAGCATTTCATTATAAAACAGATATAAATTTAGCATTTCAAAGTATTATTAATATAAATCGAAACGTAAATTTTGGGTGATTAATTCGATCTTTCCATGCTAATGGAGCATCAATATTTTTTATTATAATTTATATTCATATTAGACGAGGAATTTATATAAATTCATTTAATTTTAAAATAACATGAATTATTGGAGTAATTTTATTATTACTAACAATAATAACAGCTTTTGTAGGATATGTTTTACCTTGAGGACAAATATCATTTTGAGGGGCTACAGTAATTACAAATTTATTATCAGCTATTCCCTATCTTGGAAATTCTATTGTAATTTGAATTTGAGGAGGATTTTCAATTAATAATGCTACCCTAACACGATTTTTTTCAATTCATTTTATTTTACCATTTATCATTATCTTATTTACTATTATTCATTTATTTTTTTTACATTTAACAGGATCAAATAATCCATTAGGAATTAATAGAAATTTTGATAAAATTTATTTTTCACCATATTTTATTATTAAAGATTTAATTGGATTAATTATATTTATATGATTATTTTTTATTTTATCCTTAATTTTCCCCTATCTCCTAAATGATCATAATAATTTTATTATAGCTAATCCAATAATTACTCCTACACATATTCAACCAGAATGATATTTTTTATTTTCTTACTCAATCTTACGAGCAATTCCTAATAAATTAGGAGGAGTAATTGCTCTATTAATATCAATTTTAATTTTATTAATTTTACCTATTTTAAATAAAAAAAAATTTTTAAATTTAAAATTTTATCCAATCAATAAATTTATTTTTTGAATTTTCATCATAACATTTATATTATTAACATGGATTGGAGTACAACCAGTTGAATTCCCATTTATTAGAATAAGACAAATTTTTACTTTAATCTACTTTTCATATTTTTTTTTAAATTTTTATATTATAAAATTATGAGATAAATTATTTATTTAGTTAATTAATTTAAAATAAAATTTTTATTTTGAAAATAAAAAATAGATTAATTTCTATTAACTTAATACAAAAATTAATGATATAAATTAAATAACTTCATAGAAAAATTAAATATAAATATAATTATAAATAAAGGCAGAATTATTTTTCAAATTAAATATATTAATTTATCATAACGAAAACGTGGTAAAAATCCACGTAATCAAATTACTAAAAATATAAAAATTAAAATAAAAAAATTTAAATAAAATTTATTTATTATTAACCCAAAAAACATCTCAAATAATAGTATCCCTATAAATATAATTCTTATATATTCAGATATAAAAATAAAAATAAAAGATATTCTTCTAAATTCAATGTTAAATCCTGAAACTAATTTTGTTTTTTCCTCCGAAAAATCAAAAGGGGGTGGGTTCTTTTTTGCCCAAAAATTTTTTTTTAATTTTATAAATAAAAAAAAAAAAAAAAAAAAAAATTTAATATTCATTTGATATAAATAAAAATCATTTATATTAAATCTATTAATTATAAATATTAAATTTAAAATAATAATTATTATTCTTACTTCATAAGAAATCATTTGAGAAATAAATCGAATTATTCCTAAAACTGAATAATTTGAATTAGAAGATCATCTAATTATCAAAAAAATATAAACTATTAATCTTGAACAACAAAATATAAAAATTAAACCAAATGTTACAATAAAATTTAAACCAAAATAAGGATAAATTAATCAAAAAAAAATAGAAATCAATAAACCTAATATAGGAGAAACTAAAAAAATTGAAAAATTCATATTTCTTGGATAATTAACTTCCTTAAAAAATAATTTTAAACCATCTCCTATTGGTTGAAAAATTCCCTTTAATAAAAATTTATTAGGACCTTTACGTAACTGGATATAACCTAAAACTTTACGTTCTAACAAAGTAAAAAAAGCTACTCTTATAAAAACTATCAAAAATAAAATTACAAAATTAATACTAATAATTAATTTAAAAATACTATTTTGGCAGATAATTGTGTTAAATTTAGAATTTAATTATATAATTTTAATTATAAATAGTATAGTTATTAATTTAATTCATAAAAAAAAATTTAATTTATTTATTTAATCCTTTCGTACTAAAATAAATATAAATTTAAAAGATAGAAACCAACCTGGCTTACACCGGTTTGAACTCAAATCATGTAAGAATTTAAAGGTCGAACAGACCTAATACTTAAAATTTTGCACCTAAGATTAATCTTAATTCAACATCGAGGTCGCAAACTAATATTTAAATTTGAACTTAAAAAATTAATTACGCTGTTATCCCTAAAGTAACTTTTTCCTTTAATTAAAATTTTTAATTCAAAAAATCATAAATTAATGTTTTATTTAAAAAAAGTTAAATTTTTTTTTTAATCACCCCAATTAAATAATTTTAAAAAATTAAATATTTATAAACCAAAAATTTAAAATTATAAAATTATAAAGTTTTATAGGGTCTTATCGTCCCTTTAAAATATTTAAGCCTTTTTACTTAAAAATAAAATTTTAATTTTATAAATAATAAAGATAATTTCTCATCAAATCTTTCATTCAAGTCCTCAATTAAAAGACTAATTATTATGCTACCTTTGCACAGTCAAAATACTGCAGCTATTTAATTTAATCATTGAGCAGATCCTATATTAAATTAAACTTAATACAATGTTTTTGTTAAACAGATGAAAATTTTATTTGCCGAATTCATAATTTATAAATTTTTAATTATACTAATTTAATCATTATTACTATAAATAAATAATTAATTTATAAAATTTAATAATATAAATAAATAATTTATAATAAATTAAAATATTATATTAAATAATAAATTTTTACAAACTTAAATAAAAATTTCTATTTCTATTAATTATTTAAATTAATTTAATTATTATATAAAAATTTCAAGCTTATCCCTAAAATAATTTAAATTTAAAATTTAAACCAAAAATATAGTTTAAACTTTTAAAATTTTAAATTAAATTTAAATCTTAAATAACTAAATATTTTATAACGAATTAAATATCAAAACTAAAATTATTTTATAAATATTTTTAATACAATAACTTAATAATAAAATTAACTCTATAAATTTTGAGAATTTAAAATAAATTAAAAATTTTAATTAACCCTGATACAAAAGGTACTTTAAAAAATTCTTTTACATATTTAAAATTAATTCTTTTACAATACTAATAAACTATAAATCTAAAAATTATTTTTAACTTAATACTTAAACAAAAAATAAATAAATTATTTTTATAAAAAAAAAAATATAAATAAATTAATTAATAAAATAAATTTAAATAAAGTTTAAAAACATCATATTATTGTAAATAATATACTTAAAATTTAGCTATTTATTTTATCTTTCTAAATACACTTTCCAGTACATTTACTTTGTTACGACTTGTCTTATTTTTTATAAGAATGACGGGCAATATGTACATATTTTAGATCTATATTCATATTATTTAAATAAATAAATTTACTATTAAATTCAATTTCATATTTATTTTCATTTTAAATCCAAAAATATAATTTAATGTAACCCATTATTTTTTTATTTATAAACTACATCTTGACTTAACATAAATTAATAAATTAATTAAAGAAAATAAATTTTTTAAATATATTCATGACAGCGATATATAAATTTTTAAAATAAGTAAAATTAATCGTGGATTATCAATTAAAAAACAGGTTCCTCTAATAAGACTAAAATACCGCCAAATTTTTTAAATTTAAAGAACATAACTATTAATTTTAGTAAATAATTTTAAATTTTTATAATAGGGTATCTAATCCTAGTTTAAACTAAAATTTAATAGAATAAAATAATTATAAATATAATTTTAAATAAAATTTTACCTTAAATTTAAAAATTTATTTATATCTACTATTTAATACTACTTACCAATTTATTTTATTTGCATATTATGTTTAACCGCAACTGCTGGCACATATTTTGTTCATACTAAAATTAATAATTAAATCTAAATTCCTTTAATATCTAATATTTAATACTGAGAATTATTAAAATCCTTTAAGAATAAATAAACAATCTTAAAATTTCATATATTTTTTTAATTAAATAAAATTTTATAATAAAATAAATTATAATTATTTATAAAAAAATAATAAACCGGTTTAATAAATTTAAAAATATCTACATAAAAAATTTTTTTCCTTATAATATATTATTTAATTAAAGAATTAATTATTTTAAACTAAGGTTTTATATATAAATATATAATAAAGATCTAATGTATAGATAATAATAAAAATATGAATTATATATTAAGATTTAACTATATGTAATCAATTAATAAAGAAATTAATATTATCTAAATATTTAATATATAGATATATATTAATTTATTATAATTAAATTAATGTATAGATAATACCAATAAATTAAATTTTATATAAAATATATAAATAATGTAAGAAATAATCATATTAAATAAATTTTATATAATATAAGAAATATTAAAACAATTTTTAATGCTTAATAAGATTATATATATATATAAATATTATTAATATTATATATATATATGTAATATATATTTAACAATATTATATATATATATATATTTAATATTAGAACTATATATATAAATACTACTATACATATTAATAAATCTCTTATATTATACTATTATTTTTACTTTTTTTTTTTTGGAGTGGGCAATAGCCCACTTTTTAATAAAAAAAAGACTTAACGCCCCCTTAAAATGAATTTTTGTAATTAAATATACAAAAAAATACAATAAAAATATTAAGCCATTAAACATTTTTTTATTATAAAATTTTTAAATAAAATGCCTGAAAAAGGGTTACTTTGATAGAGTAAATTATGTATTTCTTAAATACTTTTATTAATTTTATATTTTTAGAACTAACCTAAACCTTAAATTTCAAAAATTTAAATGCATTTACACTAAAATATAAATTTTTAATAAAGAAATTCAATTTTAAAAGAAAAATAAGCTAAATCCCAAGCTTTTGGATTCATACTTCAAATATAGAATAAAATTCTTTTTTCTAATAAATTTAAATCTAACAAAAATTTTATTCTTAAATTTACTAATATTTAGAACTTTAATAACAATTTCATCAATAAATTGATTATCAATATGAATAGGGTTAGAATTAAATTTATTTACTATTATTCCTATTTTAAATTTTAAATCTTCAATTTATTCAATAGAATCTACTATAAAATATTTTTTAATTCAAGCTTTTGCTTCAATTTTATTATTAATTTTTTTAATTAATAAATCATTAATATTTTTATTTAATAATAATATATTAATTATTATTCCTTTTTTAATTAAACTAAGTTTTATACCCTTTCATTTATGATTACCTTCAATAATTGAAGGTTTAAATTGAATTTCATGTTTTATAATATTAACTTGACAAAAAATTTCCCCTATAATTATAATTTCTTATTTAAATTTTAATAAAAATTTAATTTTTTTAATTATATTAATTTCAATAAATTCAATCTTAGGATTTAATCAAAATTCAATTCGAAAAATTATAGCTTTATCCTCAATTAATAATTCTTCTTGAATACTTTTTGCAATTTTAATAAATGAAAATTTATGAATTTATTATTTTTTAATTTATTCAATTTTAAATTTTTTAATTATTAATATTTTTAAAAAATTTAATATTAATTATATTAATCAATTAAAATTTTTTAATTTAAATTTTTTTTTTAAAATAAATTTATTAATATTAATTTTTTCAATTATAGGATTACCCCCTATAATAGGATTTTTTATAAAATGAATATTAATTAAAATTTTAATTTATAATAAAATATTTCTAATTTTAATTATTTTAATTAATTTAACTATTTTAAATTTATTTTTTTATATTAAAATAACATTTTTTTTTTTATTTAATTTCAATTTATTAAATAAATGATTTTTACAAAATAAAAAAAATAACTTTAATTTAATTTTTTTTATTAATTTTTTTAGTATATTTTTTATATATTTATTTTTTTATTAAAAGATTTTAAGTTAAAATTAAAACTATTAATCTTCAAAATTAAAAATAAATTTTTTATTTAAATCTTAATTTTAATATAATTATTAATACCTTTAAATTTGCAATTTAAAATCATTATTTGAATATAAAATTTAAATGATAAAAAGATATTTTAAATCTATATATAAATTTACAATTTACAACCTTTAATCAGCCATTTTATCT